TTGTTAATGGTTGATCAAGTTTGATAGATTCACCCTCTGAAACAAGAAGCTCTGGTCCTGGAGGGATAATATCAACCACTTCACGTCCATCCGAGGCATCCGCTATGCTTATTTCGTATCCGCCCTTTTCTTTTCGTACAATTTTCTTTACTATACCTGCTGCTGTGGCATTATAAACTGTATTATTACTCTTGCTTCCGTCAGGATAAATCTGGCCCCTTCCTCTGTTACCACCTACATATATGGGATATTTTAAGAAGTGAACATCTTTCTTAGTGGCAGGATCCGGGGAAAGAATAGGAAAGGTAATTTCACTATATTTTTTCCCAGGAACGGGACCTATTACAAGAATATTTTGTTTATTGGGGCGATAGCTCTGAAAAGAAAGATTGCCTATCTTTTCTTTCATCTCTGGAGAAATACGATTGGGTGGGGCTAATTCAAATCCCTCAGGTAAAATAAGAACAGCCCCCACATTCAAACCCCCCTTTTTGCCGTTAGCAAGAACTTGTTTTAATTGCATATCATAAGGAATTCGAACAACCGCTTCAAATACAGTATCTGGAAGGACCGCTTGTGGAACTTCAATATCCACGGGCTTATTAGCTAAATGGCAATTGGCACATACAATACGTCCAGTTGCTTCTCGTGGATTTTCATAACCTTGCTGTGCGAAAATGGGATATGCATTCGAAATGGAGGATCGAGTTATTATATATAACACGAGCGATATGCAAATGGATCGAGTAATCTGTTCTTTTATCCAAGAAAAGGTATTTATAGTTTGCATGGTCCAATCATTGATTCCGAAAATTTCTACAATAAATTGGGTAGGTTGCTAGTATAGTTCCCTATCCCCGATTCTGTTATTTACTTTAAGTGAAAACTAAATTTACTGAAATAATATTTTATTACTGGAATATGGGAGAAACTTCCCGTCTTAGATGGGTATAAATAGAAAGAGGAAGTGAATTTTGTAATGCTGTGATTATGTACAAAGTAACAAACATCGCGTTCGAAATTCGAATTCGATTTATATCCGTATACCCCTTTTTTTTTCGTCTTTTCAGTCATTCATTGAATGATAAATCACTACAAGTGATGGGGATACACGATTTAAATAACGGAAAATCCAATATTTCAAAATTGTATCTAGAATAACTGGAAACGTAGAAACAAGACTAGATATAATTTGATCGTTATGGGCAAATCCAAAATCTTTGTAGATAGAGCCAATCATTAGTTCCCAACCATGGGGCGAATGAAATCCGATACATAAATCAGTTAATAAAAGAATCGAAAAAGCTTTTATTGTGTCGCTTAAGTTATATAGGAATTCCTGAACCCAAGAGTTAAGAAGAATAAGTTCTTTATTTCCCAGAATAGAATAACCGCTTAGAATAAGGAAACAGATTAAATTTGTCGAGAAGTGCAAAATCATGTGGATACAATCCGCATTGTGCATTTTGATCAATTGAATGGTTTCATTGTGAATTCCTATACGAAGCTTTTGTAGATGTGTTTCCGGGTATTCCTTTATCATTTCGTCCAACAAGTGGAGCTCCTCTAATTCGATGAATTTTTCTAGAAGATTATTTTCTTGAATATCGTTCAAAAAAGTTTCTGATTGCTTAGTATTCCACCAATTAGTAACCCAAGATTCCAGACTTTTTTGAAATGATAAAGAGATCCACCAGGGTAAAAATACTATAGATATAAGATATAGAAAAGGAATAAATATTTTCTTTTTTTCCATTTTATTTTTCATCTATAAATTGTTAATGAACCTGTCGCGTTCGTCGACGTTCTGCGATCTAATATTTTTATCAAACATGAATTCTATTCCAATGTATCGAATCCATGAATCTCTTCTGTGTTTTTTTGTGATTTGATAGTGCTAATTAGTCCTTGACTCGCGAAAGAATACAGAAATAGAAAAAAGAGTCCACTGAAGAAAAAAAAAGAGTGTTTACGGCTATTGAAATTGCGAAAAGTGAAAGCAAAGCAATTCCTGCCTGTCCATGAATACGTGGCAGAATCGCTTTCTTTTTCAAAATACTTCAATTGGTACACGCAAAAAAGAGGCCAATTCAGCAGCTTTTTGTTCAATTTCTCGTGGAGTCATATTTTCATCAGTCCGCGTCAAAGGAATGGCTCCCTGGCCTCTAATTTCCAGATAAAGAACACGACGAGTAGAAATACCCTCTTTAAGTTCTATTCTAATAGATTGGATATCCTTTATAAGATATCGGAAAAAGATGCGACGATTTTTTCCAGGGAATCCCCAACGAAAAATACATACTATTCCTTCTTTTTTATCGAAAAGATCATAACCACTACCTACATTCCACGAAATTGTACACCACAAATAGGAGCTAATAAAGAGGCCCGCGATCCCATAGAAAGACATCACAATTCCTTGTGGAAAAAAAAGAATTTGCTGGGTGGGAAATAAAGATAGCAAATTCCTACCAAGATAGCTGGAAATTCCAACCAATACGAATCCTAATGAACCTAAAAAAAGGATAAAAGCCCAAGAGAAATTACTTATTTTTCGAGATCCCGTTATAAGTTCTATCCATATACGTTCTGAGCGCCAATTCATACTAGATTTGGTTACATTTTATTTGAATTGAAAAATACCTCAAATGAATTGTACTTTCCTTACTATGTCTTGTTTCCGAGGTAACTCTCATCAACTAGTCCTATTCTGATGTCGGATGTGTTTCACTTTCTATTTAAATATCCTACGTAAATATTTATTTATATTTTCCTTTTTAGTTAGATCAAAAAAATAACATGTACTCCTATGTCGTCATCTTTCCACATACATTTAAAGTAAGGGTTCTTTCGTTTATGTTCATAAGAAATCGCGCGGTATACCATTCCACTAAATAGATATCTATGTTATGATTCAAGTCTAAGTCTTGAAAAATGAGATTTGAACCCGAAAATCTAAACAATCTTATTTTTTTGAACATAAATAAATAAAGACGCCATTGCAATTGCCGGAAATACTAGGCCTACTAAAGGCACAAAAATAGAGGGAAAGTTCATAGTTATTACCTCGATTTACTATCAATTGTATTGTAATTGTACCTGTTTGTTATATTTTTTGTTGTTATTATGTTATTGTTATTATATTAATAAATTAATTAGAATTCTAATTCTATAAAATTAATATAATTAATATAGTATATAAGAAGTACAAGGAATGTAGAACTACAAAAGAAATTCACTTTCTACATATAATATATGATAATCAACTTTACTTTAGTATTCATCATCTTTTTTTTCTTTATTTTGCTTCTACTACAAGAAAATACACGACTTCTTATAAATTAAATTTACAAAGGATTCGTTATAGTTTGATCCAAGGGGTATTGTTAATAAAGATTCACAAAAAAGATTGAAAGATCTAAAAAAGCTATTTTTGAATTCTTTTTTTTTTATTCAAAAATTAGGATATCGCCAACGAAAAAACCCCATCCTTCATTTCTGGTTTTTCCTTTTATTCCGATAGATTCCAATAAAAAAAAAATACTTTTTGACACAAATAAAATAATTGACTTTAAACTTTAATCCGCGACTTTATTTTGATTCAAAGGAAAAAAAGCATGCAGTTGAAATAACTCACTTAGAACGCCTTTTAAAAGATTACGTGGTACGATTGGATCAAATAAACCTTTATGGAATAAAAATTCGGCTGCTTGTGAACCTTCAGGTACTGTCTTATTCAATGTTTGTTCAATTACTCTTTTACCCGCAAATGCAATGTAGGCATTAGGTTCGGCAATAATAATATCCCCCAACATGCCAAAACTGGCTGTCACCCCACCAGTAGTAGGCGATGTAAGGATTGACACATAGAATAACTTTTTATTTGATTGATAATCATATAAAACAGACGATATTTTCGCCATTTGCATTAAGCTCAAGCTTCCTTCTTGCATGCGTGCCCCCCCGGAAGCACATACTATAATAAGGGGTAGGGTTTTATTGGCAGCATATTCAATCAATCGGGTGATTTTTTCCCCTACTACAGATCCCATACTACCTCCCATAAACTCAAAATCCATAACCCCAATTGCTATAGAAATACCATTTATTTGACCTATACCTGTTTGAACAGCTTCAGTTAAACCTGTCTTTGTTTGATAAGAATCAATACGATCTTTATAAGCTTCCTCCTCTGAATGAAATTCAATAGGATCCATAGAGACCATATCTTCATCCATAGGATTCCAAGTACCCGGATCAATCAGAAGTTCGATTCTATCTGAACTATTAATTTTCAAATGATATCCACATTGTTCACAAATACCCATTTTTGACTTAAGCAATTTCTTATAATTTAATGCATAACAATTTTCACATTGAACCCACAAATGTTTATATTTTTGAGTTACATCAAGATTATTAGAACTTTCTATTCTAGGTAAATTACTATCATTTGTGCTCGTTCTTTTACTGAAATTTTCACTCCTATTTCCACTTTCATTAAAAATGTAATTCAAAATGTAACTGTCACTGGAATTGTCACTACCACTTAGGATGGAACTCCCAATACTGATTTGAGAATGAAGATAACTGTCAATGCAATTATTAATGTGATTATTCCAACTATCTTTAGTATAATATCCGGAACGATCGTTATAAGTATCGTCACTCTTAGATTTCGAGTTCAGATAACTTGAAGTCCAATAATTCGAAAAAGAACTTTGTAGTTCACTCAGAAAAGAATGATCGTTATCAATCTCAAAAATTTGATTTTCAATATCAAAATATATGGAATAACTATCCCCCCTACTATCTATAAGTAAAAAAGTATCATCAGAGATGAAATTCGGAATGTCCATGACACGAAAGAAATTATCAATATTACTGCTGTAACTAGAATTGTCACCATTTCTCCAACTATGAATGCTTTTTTCTGTATCATTTAGACTCGGATCTTCCTTTCTACTGGTATTTTCAATAGGACCAAGACTGTCCATTGA